ATTATAGACCCTCGGGGGCAGTTCTGATTGGTCAATAAAAATATATTTCAATGTGATTTCTGTTTTACTTTTCCTTGGATTAGCAAATTTATCATGAAAAGTAAAAAGGGGTAAAGTAACTTTGTGTTGATTGTTTTCGAAATGGAAATTTTCTTCTTCGGCATGTAAAAAGGGAATAAATAAATCAATCAAATTTCGGGAGGCTTCATGAAGTGCTTCTTTAGGAGTTAAACTTCCATTTGTCCATATTTCGATAAAGAGTATCTCTTGTTTTTCATTCCCATTCACATAAGAATGAATACTATGATTCGCATTTCGAACGGGCATGAATACAGCATCTATAGGATAACTGCCGTCTTGAAAGTTATTTGGCGTTTTTATACGATATCCACGATTCCTCTCGATTTGTAATTGAATACACAAATTAATTGGTTCTGTTAGGTTAGCTATATGCTGTGTATTATCAACGATTTCTACAGAGGGCGGTAAAATGATGTCTTGAGCAGTTACATACCCAGGACCCTTGACACAAATAGACGCATTACGAGTTCCATACAGATTACTTCTCAATACAATTTCTTTCAAATTCATTAAAATTTCATGTACAGATTCTTGAATACCTACGATGGTAGAATATTCGTGTGGTATTTTCTCAGATCTTGCACGTGTAATACATGTTCCTTCTATTTCTCCGAGTAAAGCTCTTCGCATCGCGATGCCTATTGTATCGGCTTGGCCTTTCATAAGTGGGGCCAGAATAAAGCGTCCATAATAAAGACGCTTACTGTCTGCTCTTGATTCAACACACTTCCACTGTAGTGTCCGAGTAGATACTGTTACTTTCTCTCGAACCATAGTAATATTATTTGATCAAATCATTGAATTATTTATTTCTCTTGAAATCTCTTCAATGTTTACACACGTCTTTTTTTTGGGGGCCTACAGCCATTATGTGGCATAGGGGTTACATCCCGTATGAAACTTAATAGTATACCACTTCTACGAATAGCTCTTAATGCCGCATCTCTCCCGAGACCCGGGCCTTTTATCATGACTTCTGCTCGTTGCATACCTTGATCCACCACTGTACGAATAGCATTTCCCGCTGCGGTTTGAGCGGCAAATGGTGTCCCTCTTCTTGTACCCTTGAATCCACAAGTACCGGCGGAGGACCAAGAAATTACTCGACCCCGTACATCTGTAACAGTCACAATGGTATTGTTGAAACTTGCTTGAACATGAATAACTCCCTTTGGTATTCTACGCGCATTCTTACGTGAACCAATACGTCTATTTCTACGTGAACCAATTTTTGGTATAGGTTTTGCCATATTTTATCATCTCATAAATATAAGTCAGAGATATATGGATATATCCATTTCATGTCAAAACAGATCCTGGTTTTTTTTACTGATTTTTTTTACTGATTTTTTGTATATCTGTACATCAGGTCCTTTAGATTTTTGGAGTCCTTTTTTGTTTAAAAAGATTATCCTTGTCTTTGTTTATGTCTCGGGTTGGAACAAATTACTATAATTCGTCCCCGCCTACGGATCAATCGACATTTTTCACAAATTTTACGAACGGAGGCCCTTATTTTCATATTTGTCACTCCTTTTCTTAATTCGGAATCTACTTAATTGGAAGAAAATAAGTTTCTTAAAATTTTTAACTTCGAATTGTATCCCTACGAAAGAATGTTGAAATCAAAAAACCACCTAATTATTTGAGTCTTTACTTTTGAATATACAAATTATATGCCCTTTAGTTGAATCATAAGAACTTACCACAATTTTTATTCTATTTACTGGTAGTATACGTATAAAATTACGTTGAACCTTTCCCGAAGCAAAACCCAGAATCGGATTTTCGTTATCTAAACGAACTCGAAACATACATACCGTTGGGACGTAGTTCAGTAATTAAACCCTCGCAAATCCGTTTTTGTTCTTTCATTCCAGGTAAAACGGCTTTGAAGCATCAACTAATCAAAGAGGCATAATATTAGAAACCTACCCTTTACTCTTTTTTTTTCACAAATATGAAAGTTCCGCATATAATTCGGCTATCAGAAAGATTACCATATATAACACAAAATTTCCCCGCCGATTCCTTCTATTCGAGCCTCTCGGTCTGTCATTATCCCTCGAGAAGTAGAAAGAATTACAATCCCCATTCCGCCTAAAATTCTCGGAATTCGTTGATAGTTAGAATAAATTCGTAGGCCGGGTCGGCTGATCCGTTTTAAATTTAAAACAGTTCTATATGATCCTTTCCTATTTCTCCTATGTCGTAGGGTTAAAACCAAAAAATATTTATTGCTTTCCTGATGTTTTCTCACGTTTTCAATAAAACCTTCTCGTAAAAGGATTTTAACAATATTTTCAGTCATGTTAGTAGATGGTATTCGAACTGTTCTTTTTTCATTCATGTCAGCATTTCGTATAGAGGTTATTATGTCAGCAATAGTGTCTTTACTCATGATAAACTAAGATTATTGTTGCCCCCGAATTTGGATATAATCAACATGCTCTATTTCTTTTTTTCTGAATTCATAAATATTTATGAATTTAAAAAGGTATATGCGTGATATACAAACAATCTACTAATTTAATTTAAATTAATCCATTTCATTCAAATACTATAAACTATATCACGGTATTCCCTTATAATACTTCAGGTGCTAATGAAACTATTTTAGTGAAATTTAACTGTCTTAATTCCCGGGGGATCGCGCCAAAAATTCGGGTTCCCTTTGGATTTCCTTCTTGATCAATAACAACTGCAGCATTGTCATCATATCGTATTATCATACCGTTGTCGCGTTTGAGTTCTTTACAAGTACGTACAATTACAGCTCGGATCACTTCTGATCTTTCTAGAGGTGTATTTGGTACTGCTTCTTTGATTACAGCAACAATAACGTCACCAATATGAGCATATCGTCGATTACTAGCTCCTATGATTCGAATACACATCAATTCTCGGGCCCCGCTGTTATCCGCTACGTTCAAATGGGTTTGAGGTTGAATCATATCTTTTTTTTATTGGTTTTGTCTTTTTCAATGTAAAGGGTGAAAAAAAAAAAAAAAGAAATATTGTTTGTTCAAAACAAAACAAGAAACCTACAATTGTTTTTTATCAAAAAAATTCTTTCCTTTTGTTCTACATTCCTATCCTATACCGAAAGAATGAATTGAGTTCGTATAGGCATTTTTGATGCCGCTATTGAAATAGCCCTTCTGGCTATATTTTCTGCCACTCCGCTCATTTCATAAAGTATTCTGCCGGGTTTAACAACAGCTACCCAATATTCGGGAGATCCTTTCCCCGAACCCATACGTGTTTCTGTAGGTCTTACTGTAACTGGTTTGTCTGGAAATATACGTACCCAGATTTTTCCACCGCGGCGTGCATTTCGTGTCATTGCTCGCCGCCCCGCTTCTATTTGTCTAGACGTGATCCAAGCGGGTTCAAGTGCTTGAAGAGCATATCTACCAAAGCAAATACGATTACCTCGATAAGACATTCCTTTCATTCTTCCTCTATGTTGTTTACGGAATCTGGTTCTTTTGGGGTTATAGTTGATGGTTGTTTATCAATTCCACCCATCTCTACTACAGAACCGGACATGAGAATTTCTTCTCATCCAGCTCCTCGCGAATTAAACGATTAAAAATAAAATACATGGTGAATAATATACTGAATCGGGGGATTCTTTGAAATTTCATTTAATAATTTTTTTCTTTTGATATATAATTAACCGCATATTCTATTTATAGATAATGTCATTTAGGTATAATGAATGTTATAATGAATCTTTATTTTGCTTTTTATTATCATATCGAATTTACTCAAATTTCTAAAAAAAAAATTCGCGGGCGAATATTTACTCTTTCAACATTCAGTTGTAAGATTAGTCTATGACATGACCTTTCAAAAAAAACGATTCTGGTTCGTTCCGCCATCCTACCCACTGAATCATTAGGATTCGTTTTCAATAGAATCTTATGCATTCACAGGTTCTGTCGTTCCCACCACCTCTCGAATAATGATTAGGTCTGAATTCTACAATGGAGCCCCTAATGAAACTTGTTTTTGAGTCAACCCTCTCAGTCTTTATTGGCTCGGGGCTCTTGATTTGTGGTTCTATCCACGTATTTGTCTAATGTCTAATTAGGGATCAATCAGTATTGATGCTTTATTACATTCCTTTTTATGAGATGACTCATAGACCGTACATATTGGAATCATATATCGTTGATATTCTTGTTCTATCTTTCTCTCACCTTTCCATTTATCTGTATACTTTTCTTGCTTTACAACTCATAATCAGATTGGTTTTTCTTTTTTGTTTATGCAAAAAGATTTCAGTTGCTACAAAGATATGACTTATATATCTATATCATATTTTGACTGGCTCTTTCTTTATATCCAGATAATGCGAAGCGATGAGTTGGTTATTAGTTCTATAGTTATTAGTTCGTATTACGGGTTTTTCCATTTTTTTTTGAATCCTAATCTTAAAAAAACCAACGAGTCACACACTAAGCATAGCAATTATATCAAATGATTAATCGAATTTTTATTCAACCTTATAGAATTGTTCATTTTTTTTATCACTAAATAGAAATAGAACTAAATACAAGTCAAGTAAATGCTTATTATTCTTCGTCTACAAATATCCAAATTTTGATACCTAATACCCCATAGATAGTTCGAACTGCGTAGGAACAATAATCTATTTTGGCTCGAATGGTTTGTAGAGGAACCCTACCTTCTCTGATCCATTCGACACGTGCAATTTCTTTTCCGTCGATACGCCCTGCAATTTGTACTTGAATTCCTTTTGTACCTGCCTGCTCAGTTAATTCAATAGCCTTTTTCATTGCTTTGCGAAATGAAACTCTATTTTTTAATTGTCCCGCTATAAATTCCGCAAGAATATTGGGGTGCCCATAAGGGTTTACAATTCTTGTAATAGCAATGTTGAGTTTTCG